GGGACTATAGTATCAAACTTATTAATAGAAACATCTATAATAAATGAATTTTCTAACATTTGACTCCTTACCACACAAGGCTTTAGCCGTAAACTTGAAAGATAGCCCAGAAAATCGAGGGAATGCTTGGAGAATTGGTTTATTTGAATTCTATCTGGTTGAGGCCACAAGTCAAAATAACCTTGACAAAAATTGACAAGGTAATACTTCCATTTTTTTATCAGAAGAGGTGTTCCTTTTGAAGCCAGAATGGCTTTTCCTTGATATCTGACATAATTCATGAAAGGATCCTTGAACAACCATAAGGTGGTCTGAAAATTTTTATGAAAAATGAAGAAAAACTTGTCTATTTTTCGATAAAAATGTGTTCGCTCAAGAAGGGCTCTATACGATCTTGATCGTAAATGAACAGATTGTTTACGGAGAAAAACGAATATGGATTCGCATTCATATATATGAATATTATATAGGAACAAGAAAAATCTTTGATTCTGATTTGAAAAATGCGAAATATCGATTTTTTTTTGAGTAATCAGATTATTCGAATTCTGAGACTCGTAGAGAAAGAATCGTAATAAATGCAAAGCGGGGGTATCCTGTATCCAATAGCGAAGGGTTTGAATCAAGAGTTCCAAATGGATGGGGTAGGGTATTAGTATATCTAAGGCATTATTTAAATGTGATAATTTATCCTCTAAAAAGGGAAATGTTGAATGAATTGATCGTAAATTATGAGATTTTGCTATTTCTTTCGCTTCTAGGGAAGGTACTAATCGCAGAGGGAATGGAATTTCCACAATGAGTGAAAAACCCTCTGATATCATTTTAGAATAAAAATGCTTCTTCTGATTCTGATCACGAAATGTATTTTGGTTCAAATCATTATCAAAGAGAATCAAATGCTTCTGTTGATACATTCGAGTAATTAAACGTTTTGAAATTAGTGAACTGGATTTATTGTCATAACCTAAATTTTCGAGAGGTTCAGAAAGAATCGATCTATTTAAACCATGATCATGAGCAAGCGCATAAATAGACTCCTGAAATAGAAGTGGATATAAGAAGTCTTGTCGTCGAGATCTATCTATTTGGAAATATCCTTGTAATTCTTCCATTGAAAATGAGATTTGAACCAAAGACCGAGGGTTTCTTGGACTATCAAATGATACATAGTGCGATACAGTCAAAACAAGGTCGATAGTCATAAAATGATATCTACCCTGAAGATAGATAAGCTTATCAAGGGATTCTCTTTTTTTTTCATCCAACCAATAGGTTTGTGTTCTTTAATTAGGATATTGAAATAATAAGAAATCCTTTATTTTTGCAACCCGATCGCTCTTTTGATTTTAGAATTGATTCTATTTATCTTCTATTTATCAATATACCGTTTCTTCTACACATTCGTCTCCACTCAATAAGAGTGGAGATAGTTAATAATTAGGATTCAAAAAAAAAAAGAAATAAAGAAATGGAGAATCCACTTATTTTTATGGTTATGGGAGAACCTTTTCCCGAATCAGGTACTAATATATTTCTAACGTCTAATTAGATCGGGAAATCATTCGAATTAAGAAGAGAAGCTCGTTGCTTTTTGTTTTCTATATTCTATAATTGGATCCTTGCGGCTCTATCCATTTATTCACTCGACCCATATTGAAATATAATATAAGAATTCAAAGAATACTTTGTATTGATCCGGTAAGGATTAAGAATGAAGTGCTCTTAGAGTTCTTCCTTAATTCGTTAATACGACATGCTGTTTTTTCCATTCGTTCTCTTCTCTTTCAGGATCAGTCGTGGTCTTACAAACTCTACCAATGGTATGGATGAATTCGTTGCTTCATCCAAATGTGTAAAAGATTCTAGTCGCACTTAAAAGCCGAGTACTCTACCGTTGAGTTAGCAACCCGAGTGTATAGATGAATCATAATAAAAATAAAGAGATTGCAAACCCCATCTCGAATTAGAATTCGGAGAGAAATAGATTTACTTAATTGAAAATTACCATAATGAAATTCTATTTATTCAATACACTATTGTCAATATAAAATGAACGTTGACAAGCACCTGGACAGAAAGACCCTATGAAGCTTTACTGTTCCCTGGGATTGGCTTTAGGCCTTTCCTGCGCAGCTTAGGTGGAGGGCGAAGAAGGCCCCCTTCCGGGGGGCCAAGCCGTCAGTGAGATACCACTCTGGAAGAGCTAGAATTCTAACCTTGTGTCAGGACCTACGGGCCAAGAGACAGTCTACGCTAGACAAAATCAAAAAGAAATCAAAGTGAAAAAAAAAAAAGGACTAGTGCTGTATTGACACTAGCTACGTGCAGTGCACACGTAGCTAGTTTTTGAACGAATTAAAAAATTCGTTTCCACCAAGGTTTGGTTTTTTTTCTTTTCCTATCATATAGGATCCTGTTCCCCCTTCGGTCGTATTTTTCCAATTCCACAGTCATGTTCCCCCTTTGGTCATAGTGTATGACCTCGAGGGTAGTGTTGCCGGCTCTATCTTCTATCTGTCGTTTTGTTCGAAACATAAGTCACGTTCTGCGGTTGTGGGTAATACCAAGGACTTAGCAGATTAAACCACTTCATCATTATTACACCTCCAAAACAGAGCACGTACTTATACTCGATCGAATAATGCTTATCCAGATATAGATATAGTTGGATAATTCGATCGACACAAATTACAAATTATGAGTATTTCTACCCAATTTTCTTTTTTCGAAAGATACTGGGAGATCGCCACCCACATAGATAGGTTGAATATCGATTTTTCAAATAGCCTCCAAACCAGTAAAAGGTACTTCCAACCGAGAAATATTTTCCAAGCTTCTATATTAAGAAAATACTTGAAAATCAATTCTATAAACCTTTTTATATAGAAGTAAAAAATTCGAATTATCATTTTGATTATAATAAGTATAATCAAAATAACCTCTTTATACGGTTTCAACTTGTGATCCAAACTAATGCTGCTGCACCACATAAAAAATGACTAGAATCATTTTGATTCTACCTCCTATATTTTCGATTTTTTTTTTGGTTAATATTAATATATATTATATTAAGTAATAAGTCGTATCCTAGATACGGTTTCAACTTGTGATCCAAACTAATGCTGCTGCACCGCATAAAAAATGACTAGAATCATCTAGAATCATATTGATTTTACCTCCTATATTTTCTATTTTTTTGGGGGTTATTATATTAAGTATTAAGTCAGATCCTAGATGAAGAAATAGTAGGCCTCTGCCCTACTCATCCGCCACTGGAAACACCACTTCCCGTCCGACTTGCATGTGTTAAGCATGCCGCCAGCGTTCATCCTGAGCCAGGATCGAACTCTCCATGAGATTTATAGTTGCATTACTTATAGCTTCCTTGTTCGTAGAACAAAAAAAGAGGATTCGGATGAAAAAAAAATCCTGAAAGTTCTTGAAAAATTTTTGCTTTCTTTAAGATATTATAAACGGTTCTCGTAGGCTCAGCTCCTTTTTCAATGAAATGAAAAATAGCAGGAAGATTTAAAGAAGTTTGATTATTGATCGGGTCGTAAAGACCCACTTTACAAAGAGCCCTTCCATCTCTTCGGGATCGAACATCAATTGCAACGATTCGATAGATGGCCCATTGGGATAGCTGTAGATGACTACAGCCCCCCTTAGAAACGTAAGGGAGGTTTTCTCCTCGTACGGCTCGAGAAAGAATGATTCGAAGGGTGATCTATCGATTCGAAAATCAAGTGAGAACCCCAATTCATCAAAAAATCATTTTTTTTATAGCTCAGGTTGTTGGATCATTCTTACCCAAAGAAAGAGTGAAAAGGTCCTAAGGTTCATTCATTTATTGAGCTCTCTTTAACTCCCTTTTTGTCTCGTTTAGAATCAATTTTCCTTTTTTTATGAAAATGAAATTGTTGAGACAATTGAAAATGGCGTTTTCTTGTTACATGATATTTTAACTTTTTTTTTTTTGAATCGTTAGGCTTAAACATTACTTCGGTGATCCGTAATCATACCAAAAGGGTAGCAACATCCCTTTTGTGATTTCTTTCTCTTTAAAGAATCATACGAATGGTTGATTCCCCTCGATTCGATACACTTAAACCTCTTGCTGGAATTGGATTGTTTCCATTTCTTTCTTATTAAATAAGAAATAAGAGTCACGAAGTTCGTCTATTAATTGCTGTGAGCCATAGATCCCTACCTCTGAGAAATGACTCAATCATTTCTTCTCGAGCTCCATTGTATCCTATTTAATTAATTACTTACACGTTCACGAAAAAAGGGTTCGTGGAAAGTGGAAATAAAAAACAAATTTTGTATGTCGAGTTCAGAGCACCTTCTATACTCGAACTAGAATCTTCAAAAAATAAAGAAAATGATGGGTGTTAAGAATCCATAGTTCATCATGTCCTTCAAGTCGCACGTTGCTTCCGACCGCATCGTTTTAAACGAAGTTTCACCATAAAACTGCTTTCCTTTAGAACCCGTCTGGAATTGATTCAATATGGAATCATGAATAGTCATTGGCTGAATCGAAAGTATAGTAATTGATATTGACTTTTATCAATTACTAATTGGTATTCTACATAAGGTATAGAATACCTTGGAGCGGAAGGATTCGAACCTTCGAATAACGAGATCAAAACCCGTTGCCTTACCACTTGGCCACGCCCCACTACACATTGACCACATACGGATTCCATCCTTTATAGGCACAGAGGAAAAAGTTCTCTTTCTTCGAACTAGTAACTAGAAGAAAGAAAAGTGTGGGATGTGCTGGGACGAAAGGTTTCGAACCTTCGATATTCCGGGAACAAGACCCGGCGCCTTACCACTCGGCCACGCCCCACATCCATCCCACATCCACAACTTCTAGAGTTGTTTCTTTTTTTTTTCAATCAATTTAATATTATTGAATAATTTTAATGAATTGTCAAATCACAATCAATAAAAACCTCTATGGAATCCGTTAGATTGGTACTAGGATTTCACACAACTAGTTAGAGAATTCCACTGAATTTATTGATCATTAGATAGAATTCAATTAAGATATTGTATGAAAGTATGCTTCCTTCTATTTTCGTGCGAGAATTGAGGGGTTTTTGATTGAGTACGTAAAAAAAGCAGGATTCTTTTGTTCATTTTCCCCGTTTATCCCTTAATCAATAACTCAAAACTCAATCAAATACAATTATCTCCAAGAATGAAAGAATGAAATGTTTGTTATGCTTAATATCTTTAGTTTTATCTGTAGCTGTCTTAATTCTGCCCTTCATTCGAGTAGTTTTTTCTTTGCTAAGTTACCCGAGTCTTACGCTTTTCTTAATCCAATCGTAGATTTTATGCCAGTCATCCCTGTGCTCTTTTTTCTCTTAGCCTTTGTTTGGCAAGCTGCTGTAAGTTTTCGATGAGATCTTTATTTAATACTGTCCTACAAAGATTCATGATTTAATCAATAAAAAAAAAAACTAACAATTGAAAAAAGATCGGATCTCTTACATTATGATATGAACCCTCGATTCAAACATGGAAATTCTTGAATAGGCGCGATGAATCTGAATCATCTCATTTCCTCGTTTTGCCCTTCTTCACCTTCCAGTGAACAAGAAACTAGTAAATCCCCCCACAGTAACTGTAGATATGACAGAGAATTTGGATACCGAAAAGATATTAGGTTTTTTCTTTTTTGATTTATCTCTAAACCACTTCATCTATTGGTTTGGTGTCAAACCTAGAATATGGGGTATAAAAATAGATAATCTATTCTCCTTTTCCAAAAAATAGGATCTTATCCTGGAGATTGTATAATGCTTACTCTTAAACTCTTCGTTTACACAGTAGTGATATTTTTTGTTTCTCTCTTTATCTTTGGATTCCTATCGAATGATCCAGGGCGTAATCCAGGGCGTGAGGAATAAAAAAAAAAAGGATTTCTTGTTGTTTGATTTATTCATTTTCTTATGAGTTTCTCTATTACAGATAGTGAACTATGATAAAAGATAAAATAAAAAAAAAAAAAGGGGTCTCAAGATTTTTTTTTTTGAATTTGAAGTCGAAAGAAAATATTAAGCCGTCGGAAGAAACGGAAAGAGAGGGATTCGAACCCTCGGTACGAAGAAGTCGTACAACGGATTAGCAATCAGCCGCTTTAGTCCACTCAGCCATCTCTCCCAATTAACAAAGGATAATGACTATGTTACCCCTGAAGTAAAGAAAAAGTATTTCAAAAATAGAAAAAAAAAAAGAGTGAAGTTGGTACGTTAAAGAGTACCCTTTGAATTTTATTTCATCCGATCCAAAGGGTCCGTCCTTTATTTGATTCCCCCACCTGGCCGGGTCGGTACCTAGCCAGGCCATTTCTTGTTATGCTATATAGTTCTTTTGGGGCAGGTCTTCTACTAAATAACCCCTCAAGAACACACATTTTTTCAAGGTCAAAAGGCCCTCCTTTTCTTATCTCATTAAGTTTCTCCAGGAAAAGACCCGAGCACTCTCATTTCCAATTTAATTTAGGATTTTGTCCTTAATCCTATCTTTATTTATTATATTACATTATTACATAGAGTAATGTTCTTGTTCGACAAATGGTCCATTCATATACAATAATCACAATGTAGCGGGTATAGTTTAGTGGTAAAAGTGTGATTCGTTCTATTAATAACTGAAATAGTTAAGGGGTCTTTAGGTTTTATTCATATTCCGTTCCGATTAAAAACTTTATTTCTTAGAAAGGATTGAATCCTTTACCTCTCAATAAGCGATTTGAGGAATCATATACATTTTCGTGATTTGTACCCAAAAGTCCATTATCAATTTTCACATTGGAGTAGGGAATCGCGAAGCATAATTTTTTTGCGCTGTATCAAGACTTAACAATTGAATGAGTATTAAGTAAAGAATCCATGGAGGAAGATACAAAAGTGTACTTCTAATCGTAACTAGATCTTCAATTTTTTCATTTGAAGAGGTTGAAGCACAATAGCTAATAAAGGACGACTTTGGTTTACTAAAGTTATCGACATTTTATTTCAGCTCGGGTGGAAACAAAAATTTCTTTCCTCAAGATTCACGCAAGGAGAAATAGAGAACGAAGTAACTAGAAGGACTTTTCAAAATACCCCTCGTCTTCTAGAGGGATCATCTAGAAAGCAATTTGTTTGGTATACATTCAGACAGAAAAGCGGACATAGATCTTATGAAGCAACTTCTTTTAGTTCGTTTATGGCTTAGATTATGGAATCCAGCCATCTTCCATAAAGGAGCCGAATGAAATAAAAGTTTCATGTTCGGTTTTGAATTAGAGACGTTAAAAATAATGAATTGACGTCGACTATAACCCATAGCCTTCCAAGCTAACGATGCGGGTTCGATTCCCGCTACCCGCTCTCTATTCATTATGAGAAGGATGAGAAGGATGCGTTTATCATAAAAGGGAAGAAAATACGCACCTTTCACTTTTCTCAAATAGAACAGATAGAATCTTCTTTT